CTAGTCTAGTACTAGACGTACATAATTGATACATGTACGAATCCGATATCGACATAGATTCAAGAAATTTTCTTGAATCATGTGATGAGGGAATTCGTACCTTGAATCGAATTATTAGAAAAAAGAAAATGGTTCTCATTTTCTTTTTTTTTTTTAATTTTCTGGCTTAGTGTGAGTATAGTGATAGGCATATTTCATCTGAACGATAAACGGAGCAATGAATAAAAAAAGAAATGGAAATGGGGGTTTACCCTTTTTCAGATTGGGCCAATCATTGACTGAACTGAAGTAATCCTATACTTCTTTTCGTTATCGTTATATAGAATAATATGGGGTGCTTCACTTTATGAATGAAGCACCAAATCAAACAAAAAAATCGATCGAATCATAACATAGAAAGTAGGAAAGACTCTTTGGATTTAGCCATACCATTAGATCATATTGACAATTCCAAAAAACTGATGATACTATCATCATAGTATGATGAGGGTCGGGCAGATATGCCCCCATCGTCTAGTGGTTCAGGACATCTCTCTTTCAAGGAGGCAGCGGGGATTCGACTTCCCCTGGGGGTAGGGTACTACGAAAGGAAGTTGATCGTGGATTATCAATAAGCCTAGAATTTATTCTTCCTGGGTCGATGCCCGAGCGGTTAATGGGGACGGACTGTAAATTCGTTGGCGATATGTCTACGCTGGTTCAAATCCAGCTCGGCCCAAAAATTAGCCCCTCCATGAGTATGACAAAATCAATTTGTCCTACAAAAACAGAAATGCCTAATCTAATCCATATAAATAAAGAGAAAAAGTCAATTTTTTGCTCTATCCATATTTTTCTCACCCGTTCTGATCTTTCTAACGATCTATATTCATGATTCTTAAATCTTAAATAAAGTATCAAGAAAGGAAAAGGGGTCTTTTTTTCTTATTGAAAGATTCAATATCCTTTTTTTTTTACAGTAAAAAAAGAACTACAGGCCGGCTTACTAGTAATTCGTATCACTCTCACTAAAGCATATATTTATGTGGATATCAATATATCATTCGTGTATCTCTTATAACATGACATGACGAGTAGAATATTCTTATGAAACCATAAGAATATGTATGCCATACACCTTGCTGGGATTGTAGTTCAATTGGTCAGAGCACCGCCCTGTCAAGGCGGAAGCTGCGGGTTCGAGCCCCGTCAGTCCCGAACTAGGATATAGGACCTAATGGATTTTTCATTCAATTCATCTCTCTATTTTCTGCGAAAGGCAACACAGGGAGCAAAATGGAATTCCGGTAGGGGATCCCTATTTCTTTTGTTTTTTGTTTTACATTTCTCATCAGACAAAGACGGAAATTTCCATTTCTTCCACTAGTATCGATTTATAAGGTAGAGACATATGTGGGTTGGTACAATCGTCGGTATTACATTACAATATTCAGACTATATTGATTGAGTATTTTAAGAGATACCATACTCACTTTCTTTTTGATTGTTCTTGATCAATAAAATTGAATAGAGTGTCCTCATTTTACCGAGAGTGCAGACACAACTTATCTTCGTTTATTGTATGATACACAAGAAACTTCATATAATTACCTCAACTACTTTTCAGGTTAAATCACCCCTTTTCGATTCGAATTCCGGCTTTGTTTGTGTTATCCTCAATTATTAATTAATACTAATTGGTTGTTGGTTGGAAGCAACTTATCTTATTCAAATTGCATACTGAATTTGTGATGTATACGTTCTAATCCCAATCCAAGAAGAGTATACTAATTAAATAAAAAGAAAAGGCCAACTAAGAAACCCCCCTTTTTTTTTATTTAGTAAATTGGTTGGAATATTCGATTTTTTATACTTAATCTGTCCTTTTTTCCATCTCACTTCTACTGTTTGTTTGGATTGGATCTGTGTATGACCCATAGTGGTTATATGATACCTCATAATTGTATGTATTATATGTATACTATTGTATGTATAAGTAGTAGAATTGTATAAGGAAGATAATAGGTTATAGAAAAAAAAAAAAATGAAAGTCCAATGATAGGATTTATGATTCAATCAAAAATGGTATTTTTTATTTCTATTTAGTATGGATAAAGGATTTTACTATGTTATACTATTCAATTCTCGACAAGGAATCCATTTGATAGATCAAATATTGTTATTCAATAATATTGATCTGATTCAGTATCATCAGAATGCAATTCTTCCCATTGAATTTATAGGAGTCAAATTTATCATCTCTATGGGATTAGATCCCGAGTTATTGCGAAACAAAAAACAAAAAGAAGATTATGGAAGTAAATATTCTTGCACTTATTGCTACTGCACTGTTCATTTTAGTTCCTACTGCTTTTTTACTTATCATATACGTAAAAACAGTCAGTCAAAATAATTAATTTTAATGAAACTTAAATTAGTAGTTCTTATCGATGATTGAAGAAATGAAAGAAAGAGATTCAAACTTTCAGTCTTAAATGAAATGATCGGGCTGGAATCAGAAATAGAAGTATCTGAGATAGTGTGGTAGAAAGAACTATATATATAGTTCTTTCTACCACACTATCTTAGTATTATAGAATGTTTCTAAAGTTGTATTGTCTACGAATATAGTCTTCATTTCGTATAGATCAATTTCATATATGTACATACATATATTAGATGTACCTCGAAATAGTATTCTAATTTTTTTTAGACTTCGCAAAAGAAAATGATCACAATAAATAATTGATACAATATGAATTATTCAATCGATTACTCAATTAATACCCTATAACCCTAGAGTCCACTCCTTCCCCATACTACAAGTGAAAGAGAAAATGTAAAGACTACCATTAAAGCAGCCCAAGCGAGACTTACTATATCCATGTGAATTATGTCCCCTATCTCTATGAAGGAATTGTTCCATTATTGATTAATAATCATAGTGGAATCAATGGCGCAGAGTCAAAATAGAATTCTGACTTAAGGATATTGATGAACCAAACCAATTCAATGAATACACTTGTAAAAGGTTCCTATATTTATATTATTCTTTTATTATTATATTTCTGGTAGAATCAGTAAGCATTAAGTAAAAATATACAGACCTTTTCTTTGGAAATATCAAAGGAATGCTCCTAATGGAGCAGGTAAGAATTAAAGAATAGTAAAATCTGTTGTTTTGGTACCCTTCTTTAACATAAAAATATACCATCAAGATAGATAACTTTATATCAGATATCTATTTTAACTCTATAAGAGCAGACAGACCATCCTGATTGCATTGCATGTCTGAGCACTCAGAGACTCTCGTGAGTCTGGATACTAAAGTATCTTCGCACCTTTCCACAATTCCGAAATTGAGTTCCCTTCATCCTATCCAATCTAATTTCATATTTAATATCAGACGGAGTAACTAGACACTACCTTACTGAACTGAGGGTAGTATAAGATAAATAGTATAAGATAATTAGGAGATCTTTATAGTCTTTTGTATAATCTCTTCTTTAATCCAATCCTAGGAAAAAAAAGAGAATCCTTTAGGAATAGGATTGGATACCAAGATTTCCGACCTCTGGATTTCGCAGTTCTGAATCCCAGAATTGACACTCTCACTCTTTATTTGATTCAATTTCAAAAAAAAAATATTGACACGTCTGTTTTGCTTAGTTCTTAATCTTTTGTTAATTAGGCGACACCCGGATTTGAACCGGGGATAAAGGATTTGCAGTCCCCCGCCTTACCACTTGGCCATGTCGCCCAATTCGATCCAATCCAAAATGGATAAAAAGATTATCCATATTCTATAATTCTATTCATTTTTTTTTTTATCTTGAATCCCGTCGGTCGTATTTATCCTAAAAAATGGATTTTCGGTCACAGGCTGAAAAATTCAGGGCAAATTGGAACTATTAACCATTTACTTTGAATTAGCGAATGGGTCTTTCATTTTTATATCAAATGAAATTTGGTTTACTTAATGGCATAAGAAAAACAAATTGATTTATGACTAATGAGTATCCATTATTTTCAATAATAAATATTTTTCAATTTCAATTATAACAACATATATGTGTATATGTAAACCCCCAGAACATAAATTGTTCTTACCCAGATACCGAGCCGGGTCTCGCTCTTATGCGCATATCCCGATTAAAGAATCATCGTCCTTGAGTTTTACATTGAATATTTTGAATATAAACTAGGAATTCCGTGAATTCTTTTTTGCAATGAAATTAAATGGAGTGTGCTAAAAAAAAAGGAAACTCTATACTACTTCTGATTATTCTATATCTCATTCATGGAAAGGAGATTAAATCCTGAATCTTTTTTTGTATCCAATCCTATGGTAATATCATAATAATAGGTAGAAATTGGATCCATTTTTATATTCTATACAAGACTCCATAAGTGTAAGTGACAGAATTTTAGGAATTTTGTATCAATTTTTCTATTTGTACTTGTCGAAAATTAGAACTTGCGTCGAAAAGGCTCTTTATTCCTCCACCTCGTCTCCGTTCATACGTATGAAATACATATATGGGGTTGGTTAAAATTTCATGTGATTCAGTAAACAAAATATACATTCCATCATTGCGAGATCAATCCGTCCGGTTCGATGAATAGTGATGAGCCAATAATGGGATTTTTCAATAAATAAATAGGAAACTTAAGATTAAGATGCTCCGGAATGGAAATGAGGGAATGTCCACAATACCTGGATTTAGTCAGATACAATTTGAGGGATTTTGTAGGTTCATTAATCAGGGCTTGACAGAAGAATTTCATAAGTTTCCAAAAATGGAAGATAGAGATCAAGAAATGGAATTTCAATTATTTGTGGAAAGATATCAATTGGTAGAGCCCTTGATAACAGAAAGAGATGCTGTGTATGAATCGCTCACATATTCTTCTGAATTATATGTACCCGCGGGATTAATTTGGAAAACCGGTAGAGATATGCAACAACAAACTGTTTTTATTGGAAACATTCCTTTAATGAATTCTCTGGGAACCTCTAT